AGATAGGTAAACCAAGGGAACTCCCCCTCTGAGAACTGTATATGAGAATTTCATCTCGTACAGCTCAAGCAGAAACACCCCAATACTGGTTGCAATGGATACGTAATATAAAGTTTGAAACTTCTTATTCTTATTAGTACGCTCAACCTTCTCCGAAGATAGGAAGGAAAAAAGCCCTCAAATTCTTCTTTGTGATGATAATGCCAAAATATCAAGTCGGCTCATTTGTCTTTATGTTGATAGTTACAGGCCTCTTGAATCTTCTTTTTCCCTATTTTTATTTATTTTTTTGTGTCTAATTATAATTATTCGGATTTCTTTTTTTTTATTATTGATAGGAATTTTCTTGTTGAGACCCTATGAATCGATTGAAACCTCAGATTCATACTAAAACCACGATGATTGAATAAAGCCCCTAAGCCCAAAGGTTCTCTGAGTAAGAACCGTTTGATCATCACTTATTCAATTAATATATGAAATGCCTAAAAATTCGGAGAAACATTTGATTTGTCCGTTGGTCAAAATAAAGAAACATAAACAGAATAGAATGTTTAAGGAAGAAAAACAAACCCTTCGATTTAGAATTCTAAAATAAATCTTTTTAATTTTTTTGAGTCCAGTCGCGAGGTCTGAATACTAGGCATGAATCATAGTTCAAATATTTCTTGATCTATTCCATATATTCTGTGCTCCAGATAAAAAAATGAATATCCGACGAGGCAGAACCCATCTCTCTCAAGATGACAGACCTACTCTCTGTACTATCAATAGGATCAATTATAACAAGTCACACACTCATATTCCGGAAATACAGAAAGAAAGGAATTCCACGGTCGAACTGCCAGAATGGCCTAGAAATCCGAGTCCTAAGTGATTCACTTTGGATTGAAAAGCCAGGACTTCGTGATTTTTATGGACCTAATTCATTGAAATTCCATCCAGTAAAACGGAAGAATTATAAATCTCCAAAATAATAGATAGGAATACTGCAAATAGAGCCATTGCGACCCCCATCAAAGGGGTAGTTCCCCACCCGGGGGCTACTTTACCATATTCCGAATTCAATGGTTTCAATAAATTCCCTACGGTAGTTCGTCTTGGACCAGATCTAGAACTACCCTCAACGGTTTGTGTAGCCATAAATCCTATTGCATTGGTTGAGATCGGTTGACTTTGTATACCATTCCGTTGTAAATAAACGATCTTATCATAGATCCATTGTGGTCTTTAAATTTTATAATAATGGAAACAGCAACCCTAGTCGCCATCTTTATATCTGGTTTACTTGTAAGTTTTACCGGGTACGCCTTATATACCGCTTTTGGGCAACCCTCTCAACAACTAAGAGATCCATTCGAGGAACACGGGGACTAGTTGAAGTAAAGTAATGAGCCTCCCATATCATAGGAGGCTCATTACTTTACTTCAATTTGGATAATGTAAAATAATGAAAAATCATTTCGCCTTTTTAGTCGGAACCTTAGGTGGCTCTCGAAAAAATATCGCGAAAAAAATGATTCCTAGAGTCGAGACTAAGAGGAACGTATAAACCAATGCTTCCATAAATTCGATCGTGGTTTACAATTATAGCTTCCACACCTGTTCATTTGGGATCATTTCCCAGATTAAGAAAGGACAAGAGTCAAAGAAAGGGGCGGTGATTCAAATCAAGATTTCTCTAGTACTCTATGTCAAAGTTAAATCACAAAAATCCAATGGAGGCGAAAGATACAAGAGCAATATTGTATCAGACTACTTGTCTCCTTGTAGTTGGATCTCCAAGTTTTTGAAATGCTCCAAATTCCACTTGAGCATCCAAATCTGGGTCAATACCAGCAAAAACATCTCTGAACAAGGTTCTAGCACCATGCCAAATGTGTCCGAAAAAGAAGAGCAAAGCAAACGAAGCATGCCCAAAAGTAAACCAACCCCTTGGGCTGCTACGAAAAACACCATCAGATTTCAAAGTAGCGCGATCTAATTCAAAAATTTCACCCAATTGAGCACGTCTAGCATATTTTTTCACGGTAGCAGGATCACTATAACTCACTCCATCGAGTTCGCCACCATAGAACTCAACAGTGACTCCTACTTGTTCGACACTATACTTCGATTCTGCCCTTCTAAAAGGAACATCGGCTCTTACAATTCCGTCTCCGTCTACCAAAACTACTGGAAATGTTTCAAAAAAAGTAGGCATACGACGTACAAAAAGCTCATGCCCATCTTTATCTCTAAAGACGGGATGTCCTAACCATCCAACAGCTATTCCATCCCCGTTGTCCATTGAGCCCGCTCTAAATAATCCCCCCTTTGCTGGATTATTGCCAATGTAATCATAAAAAGCTAATTTTTCGGGAATTTTAGACCAAGCTTCTGATAAACTCTGATTTTCGGCTAGTCCGGCACCAACCCTTCGATATATTTCTTGCTGGAAGTATCCTTGATCCCATTGATAACGAGTTGGACCAAATAATTCGATCGGGGTAGTCGCGGAGCCATACCACATAGTTCCAGCAACAACAAAAGCTGCAAAAAAGACAGCGGCGATACTACTGGAAAGGACAGTTTCAATATTACCCATACGTAATCCTTTGTATAGACGTTGGGGCGGACGAACACTAAGATGGAATAGGCCCGCTAATATACCCAATGTACCTGCTGCAATATGATGAGAGGCTATTCCTCCCGGAACAAAAGGATCAAAACCTTCTACCCCCCACGCAGGATTTACAGATTGTACTTTTCCGGTTAGTCCATAAGGATCAGACACCCATATTCCAGGACCATACAAGCCTGTTACATGAAATGCACCAAACCCAAAGCAAGCTAATCCTGAAAGAAATAAATGAATTCCAAAAATCTTGGGCAAATCCAAAGAAGGTTTTCCTGTACGTTCATCACAGAATACTTCTAGATCCCAATATACCCAATGCCAGATAGCTGCCAAGAAGCACAAACCAGAAAACATAATATGTGCCCCAGCCACACCTTCGTAACTCCAAATACCCGGATTCGTTATAGTCCCTCCTGTGATACTCCAACCGCTCCATGAATTGATTATTCCTAAACGAGTCATGAAGGGTATAACGAACATACCTTGTCTCCACATTGGATCAAGAACAGGGTCGGAGGGATCAAAAACTGCTAATTCGTACAGAGCCATTGAACCGGCCCAACCAGAAACGAGAGCTGTATGCATTAGATGTACAGAAAGCAAGCGACCCGGATCATTCAATACGACGGTATGAACACGATACCAAGGCAAACCCATGGAAATACCCCTTTATCAAAGAAAAATAGACACTATGTAACTTTATCGCATTGGAAAAGACTATGCTATGGACCTCTCCCTTTCAGTGGATTATTTCGGAGCAAGGGTGAATATTTATTTAATTCCATTTCGTTGGTAATAATGGAACAATTCTGTTTGTAGGAACAAAGATAAGCAGATCTATTCTATACCCGATAAGTACCAATACGCAATGGGTAGATTGGTCCCATTTTCTATGAGCGAATGCGTAGATACTTGTTCATCATTTGAACAGCCCTGCCCATTCGTAATAATTTACCTTTATTCATTTCGTCTTACTCTAGGAATTTTCCAATATATATGGATAAAATACAACATTACGTTTCCACATCAAAGTAAAATATAATACTCAACTACCCTTTCTTTCAGTTGATGCCTATTGGTGTTCCAAAAGTACCTTTTCGGAGTCCTGGAGAGGAAGATGCAATTTGGGTTGACATATAGTGCGACTTGTCAGACATATTGGGTCGTATGGGATTTCCCCGTTCTCTCCCCCGCTGGAGATACCCTCTGTTTCGCCCAAAAAAGATTGCTTGAAAACCATCAATAATTTGGAGCGTGAAGTGCAATTAGATCCATTTTTGAGGGGGTTGAGATCAATATTAATATTATCCATTATAAAAATTTATGGTTGGCTTGCTTGGTTGGACCAATAAAATGAAGTATCCAGGCTCCGTTCAGAAAATACCCGATTGGTAATATAAATATATGTATGATTACCACTTCTATCCATACATAAGTCATTACTTTATAGCATATGAACGATCTCAAACTGTCAATCAATGAAATAATATGATGACTACATCAAATATTTGTCGTAAGAAAAAGAAAGGCATGAAAGAAATGATTGAAAAAAAGTCGTACCAAAAAAAGTGGTATTGGGATCATTTGTCCTATATGTGCAAATTGAAATCGGGCGGATCTTTACCCGGAGTAGAATATAAACCTAAAAAAATTGAGGGGGCCCATTCAGGAACAAGAAAATTACATCGTAATTTGGATTGGATTTCGATGAAACAATACATCAATGAGAGATTAATTCGATAAGTTTAGTGGATTATCTCCGTTTTTACGGAGAGGCGATCAAAAAATCATCTTTCTTAAAAAAATAGAAGAAAAAGCCCCTTCATTAAGAAGTGGAAAAGTCCTACTATACTTTAACTATAAAATTTAACTATAAAAAGAAGGCGGGCTGGAATCAACACATTGATTCTTTTTTTTTTCGCAATTTTTTTTGAACCGTATGCATCCAAAGGTGCGTGTACGGTTCCTAAGGGATAAAATTTTGTCCTAATCAACCGACTTCATCGAGAAAGATTACTTTTTTTAGGCCAAGGCGTTAATAGCGAGATCTCAAACCAACTTATTGGTCTCATGGTATATCTCAGTATAGAAGATGAGACCCAGGATCTTTATTTGTTTATAAACACCCCCGGCGGGTGGGTAATGCCCGGAGTAGCCATTTATGATACTATGCAATTTGTGCTACCAGATGTACATACAATATGCATGGGATTAGCCGCTTCAATGGGATCTTTTATCCTGGTCGGAGGAGAAATTACCAAACGTATAGCATTCCCTCACGCTTGGCGCCAATGAGTTTTTTTATTTGATTTGAGAGAAAAAATAAGACTATGCCTTCGCGACATGTAATATGAATAAGAATACGAATATTAAGTAATAATAGCATGGCACTTCGAGTTCGATATGAACAAACCATTATTGTTTTTTCATAACATGAGATTATGTATCGGGCGAGTAATATGAGACAAAAAGTATCTCCGATTTGATCTTATCTATCCGGGATTCATTTCAGCGTCACAAACTTTTTTGTTTTCACACCAGAAGTCTCTTTCCAATATTTATGTTATGTTATGAAAGAGTACTCAAAAAAAAAAATGATCATTTTTTTTTTACTTTTTTATTTTGATCGGATCAAAAAGAAACTTTGGGATTGCTGAATCACATACGAGATAAATGCTAAATATAGAAAGCAACGGAACCATCATAGTATTTTTGAACCCCCCCCGAAAAGAAGGTTGGTAAATGGATCACTTAAAGATTGGGATTTGATGGATCCTATTTCTCTTTTTGCTCGACCGAAAGGAAAAGTAAATTCCATTGTGGAGCCGTATGCACAAAAAATGCCTGTACGGTTGTTCAATTATATATCTATTCTTATTTTATTCTTTTCTTGTTATTCTTCATCTCTTTCCTTCGTCCGCTCGTACGAGATCGAGGAACCATTCATTATGTTATATCATCAGGGTAATGATCCACCAACCTGTTAGTTCTTTTTATAAGGCACAAACAGGAGAATTTATCCTAGAAGCGGAAGAACTGCTGAAACTTCGCGAAACCCTCACAAGGGTTTATGTACAAAGAACGGGCAAACCTTTATGGGTTGTATCCGAAGACATGGAAAGGGATGTTTTTATGTCAGCAACAGAAGCCCAAGCTTATGGAATTGTTGATCTTGTAGCGGCCGAAAATGCCGGGGATTTCAGGTAAATCCGAGATTCCATTTTGAACCATAATTCGGATGAACCTAAATTTCATTTTTAATCTGCTTACCGGGGTAAAATAAGGTAAAAAAAAAAAAATAAGAATAATTTATAATCATCCGGTTAGGATTGATCTAAACCAGACCATTTATATACGATTTAGCATGCCAACCATTAAACAACTTATTAGAAATACAAGACAGCCAATAAAAAATGTAACAAAATCCCCCGCTCTTCGGGGATGTCCTCAGCGTCGAGGAACATGTACTAGGGTGTATGTGCGACTCGTTCAGATCATGAGCTGGAACAAAATAAAGGAAAAGTTTTTCCAGTATCAATGACCAGTACCAATGAATAGGATGGAAGAATTCCATTCAATATATGAAGCTAAAAAAACAAACCTCCATTGTGTATGAAATTTATGGTTTCTATTGGTGCAAATCCAATCACCTCAATTGGAGATGAGAAGCAATTCCCCATTGGTAGCAAATGGTTATCCATTAAGCGGGGGAAAATCAAATAGTATTTAAGTTAAGAAGCAAAAGAATTAAGCTCCCACTCTTGCAAGAACGGACTAACAGGGTCAGCTACCTAGCCAACCTTTGTAATTAAATACCGTTACTGTATGGGTAGATCTCATTGTGAAAAGACCTATTACTGGATAATTCATGGGTAGAGTCAAAGAATGTGAACTGTACAAGTTACTAATAACATTGATTAAATGAAGGGAGGGGCTCCGGTGTATAGAGAGGACCTCACCGTTTAAGAAGCAACCATAGAAACGATGGAACCCACTATTTATTTATGCATTTACCTTTACTATTTATTGATACTTTCTACTCAACTTAATTTACAATTTACTGTTTTGTTCTTTGTTGATACCTAGTATCAATACAATTTCCTTATTTCGGGGTTAAATGCCTGGAAAAAATCGTGGTTGGGAAGGTCATAGTAGCAAAAGCCATTGGAATTTTTTTATACATCGGAAGAATCCGTTTTGTTATTAATAGACCAGGAAAGGAGAAAAGAATGACTGAAAGAAAATAAATCAATTAGTTATTCATATTCATCAAAGTTTCATTTGATTCAATGACCAGAATTAGACGAGGGTATATAGCCCGGAGACGTAGAACAAAAATTCGTTTATTTGCATCAACCTTTCGAGGGGCTCATTCAAGACTTACTCGAACTACTTTTCAACAGAAAATGAGAGCCTTAGTTTCTGCTCATCGGGATAGGGGCAGGCAAAAGAGAAATTTTCGTCGTTTGTGGATCACTCGGATAAATGCAGGCATTCGTGAGAATGATTTATACAATAGTTATAATAGATCAATACATGATATGTACAAGAGGAAGCGACTTATTAATCGTAAAATGCTTGCACAAATCGCGGTCCTGAGTATGAATTCTTTTTACGGGATTTACTCTAACCTAACTAACTCTAGGATCATAGATGATTACCGAGTCGCTCCTAAGTACCCAGTCGCTCCTTTTCGATCTATTTCTGGCGTTACCTTAGAGGAATACTTAGAGAAATACAGGATGCATGATTATGATATCCCATTTTTTTATCATAAGGGAAGGAATACAGATAAGGGAGGGAATACAGATAAGGGAGGGAATACAGATAAGGGAGGGAATACACCGTAATGATTTAAACGGAGCCCCCGGAGAATGAGCTCCGGGAAGGTCGAGTATAAATTAATAGGATAGATAAATATAGTCAAAATGAATGAACATGCTTCAATAAAAAAAAAGAAGAAATATTTTTTTACTTTATTTACCTTACGCCTTTTTTCTTACAACGTGACAATCCAATCTGGATTCTCAAATTTTTCGAACAAAAAATCAATCTGAGTTGGGGTTCGGATTGGAATTTTGATTCAATTGCAATTGAGGAATAGGCCTATCTATTTATTTCTAGTTCGAGGACCCGTAGTTCTAGGAGTCGACTCAGTTCTCTCAAATTGTTTCTCATTATTAAGAAAAGGTAACAAAGATAAAATACGAGCTTGTTTTATAGCAATAGTAATTAATCGTTGTTGTTTCAACGTCAATCTATTCACTCGTCTAGATAATATTTTTCCTTGTTCACTAATAAATCGACTAATTAAACTCATGTTTCTATAATCAATTCGATCCCCCGACCCAATTGGGGGCAAACGCCTACGAAAAGATCGCTTTTTTTTAAGAAAAAGTCGCTTGGATTTATCCATGGTTTATTCCTTATCTTTAAAATCCTATTTCTTAATTCTAATTTTTGATCCGACCGAAATAGGATTTGGTTGTTTTTATTTTTATAGTTTATTTATATATATATTATTATGTAATTGATTCCTGTTCCTTGGAGGGTTTACACACGCGTTACATTTTATCTATTTCTTTATCTCCCCATGAATTGTATGCTTGTAACAATAGGGACAAAATTTTCTCAATTCCAATCGACTAGGCGTATTGTGTCGATTCTTTTGAGTAATATATCTGGAAATACCCCGTGATTTCTTATTAATATCGTTTCGGACACAACTGTTACATTCCAAAATAACTCTTACTCTCACATCTTTACCCTTGGCCATGAACCTCCCTTTTTATTTTGGATTTACCCAACTCTTCCATTTTCGATCCGAAACAAGAAAGAAAGAAGTTGCTGACTCGAAATAAATCCAATTCTGAAATATTTCATTGCAATCAATATCAATAGAGAAATAATAAGTAATACAACGATTTCTAACTATCAATTAAATTAGTACCAGTATTAAATTTAAGTATCTTGTATGCTTTTGTTGTCCTCGAACCTTATTTTTTTTTCATTTATGTTCTCCCTCTATTAATTATTAATTCAGCCTAAACCCGAGTTTCGTTCCGGGTGAATCTTCTTTTTTTATCCTAAAAAAACGACAGTCAAGAACAAAACAAAGAAGGGGGGGGGAGTTAGTCACAGATAATTTATTGTATCTTTAAGCTTCTTCATCCCTAACTAGAATGAAAAAAAAGGGAATGTCAACGCATCTGGGAATAAACGATTGATCTCTATCAATAGACCTGCTAAAGACCCGAACCACAGAGTGCTTAACACGGGTGCCACAGAAAGATATGTTTTTATATCTCGCATTGAAAATCCTCCTTTTTTTATTGTAATACATATATGATCAGATACATATGTAGTTAAGGATCACTTGTATTTGTACGGGGAATCCCTAACTAAAATGGATATAGCGACCCGATAGATTCTATTTTCTTTCCTTTCTTTACAACAGAAAAAGATGTCCACTTATTTTATGAATATTACCGATATCAATTTATTTATATGTTGGGTTTATAAAATGAAATTCAATTTATAGTAATAATTTAGATTACTATTGAAATTAAATATTCTTATTTTATTTATTATTTTCTATAATAAAAATAAAATATTTAATATAAAATATATTTATTAATTTCTAGATTTCTAAATTTTAATAAAATTTAGGGTTTAATAGAATTATTTTATTAATCTTAATAATAGAATTCTATATATAGAAATAAATTTAAATAATAAATAGAGTAAAGGTAAATTTATCATTTTTTTTAAGATAATTGTATTATTCTTTTATTATATGTTTATATGTATATGAGATGAACAAAGAAGAAATGGCAAGATAAATTGTATAGTATATCAATAGAGGAAATTACGATGTGGAAAACAAGACGGGGATTCTCTACAATGACACTGTAGGCTAATTGAAAGGGATGTAGCGCAGCTTGGTAGCGCGTTTGTTTTGGGTACAAAATGTCACGGGTTCAAATCCTGTCATCCCTATTTATTACTTCTCCTATGTGTAGTAATGAAGGATCAATTGAGATCAATGAAAATTGGACATACATAACCCTTTCTTTATGATACATATGCATGCAAGATATATATATAGTGGGGGGTTACAAAAAAAATTGATTTATTTACGGTCTTTTATATTGTGATAAGAAAGCGCTCTTAGTTCAGTTCGGTAGAACGCGGGTCTCCAAAACCCGATGTCGTAGGTTCAAATCCTACAGAGCGTGATTCTGTTCTTCTTAGCTTAGGTCGAATTACAATGAAATAACTTTACTAACTTAAGCAGCAACCCGAATTTGATTTGACCTCCTCCTTTCTTTAATCCGCAGGAGGTCAAGAAAAAAGAGATGTTATTTAAAAAGAGATGTTACT